TTAATTAGGGTTTAGTATAAGGATATAATAGTAGGTTATATAGATTTGAGGTCAGGGCGATTATGTGGTATAGATATGTTTTCTGAGGGATAGAGATTGAGGTATGCGGTAGGTAATTGTATCTAGTATTATTTTAATAGGTGTGTACTATGGGGTGTAAAATTCTATTTAATTTGTTGATTTATAAAATTTAGTTGCTAATGGTAAAATATCTCTTTACGACGCTCGCCCCAGAAAATATGGGATAAGGTTGAAGGGTTGGTGTGTTAAATTTTTGGGTATAGTGCTGTAATTATCTATTATGTCCTGAGACCATTGACTGAATAACACCTAGTGGGCGGGCTGGGGGCCAAGACATTCAATTTAGGTGCGATGATAGCATAAGGCATGGCAGTACACAGACAGGTCCCACAGGACGGGGGGCGGGACTTCTACCGGAGCCTACGGCAATGCTGAGGATTTCCCTCCCCCCCCCTTTCCCCACCCAGGCACCCTATGCATCCAGTGACGCGGTTAAGAGGGTGATAGCGCCACACCATCGTGATGTCTTATTTAAGAGGAACGTGGACACGATCTTAGTGAGATGGCCCTGAGGTAGGAACCAAATGCCAGGTATAGTTTCAGTATAACCAAGCCCTGTCTATATGGGCCCGGAGCGAGAAGAGCCGCAGAAGTGGGCGGGTTGGTGGTTTCACGGAGGTTGGTAGATTAAGAGACCAAATACACGAGGGGATATCCATGGTTAGAAGGACTGAAGAAATAGGATGCGCTATGTCCGATTAGTCATTCAATGTGCAAATGTACTATTAATGATTCTATGGGCTGTACGATATCCGTGGTGGCTGTAATTGGAGCGTGGATTTGAGTTTAATGCGCTATAGTCCGCTGTGAAATAATAGTTCCTGCTTGTAAGCATGTTCTGTGGCGTAATATGCACGTTTTGACTCTATGTGCTATGTATAATTAAGCATGTGTAGTACTATGTATTATTCATGGGGATAAGCAATAATGCACTAATTACATGGGGGAAAAAAAATTGTGTATGCCTTTAGAGTACTTTATGGGTAAGCCATCAAATAGTATATATATCTATTATTTACTATGCTCAGGGAATAGTTTAATGTAGAATTTCAGCTTTGGGTGTTGATGGTAGAATTAATTATTCTTTTCCTGATTGTCCTGGGGAGTTAGCGTGCCTCCTTTTCCGGTTTACAAGGCCGGGGTAATTGGATATACTACAAGGACGTTATCATTTAAGTAGCTTATTTTCAGTTAGGGCTGATAGAGGAATTAGAGTAATAATAAGGAAGTAAGCAATAGATGCGGTTTGGCCAATGGCTTCAAAGGGGTATTCTACTGGTTGGCCTCCAATTCATGTAAGTGTAAGTAGATCGGCTGCTAGGGTTCAGAATAGGATTTGGGTGATTGGTCGGAATATTATACTTTGTTGTTTGGATAGGTGAGTGGCAGGGATAATTGTTAGGATTATAATAGATAATAGAAGAGCTAGAACACCTCCTAGTTTATTTGGAATAGATCGTAAAATTGTGTATGCGAATAGAAAGTATCACTCTGGCTTAATATGGGGTGGAGTATTAAGGGGGTTGGCTAGTGTGTAGTTATCTGGGTCAGTTAAAAGGTCGGGGGTAAATAGGGTTAGGCTTGTAAGGAGCAGGAGAAGAAGGGTTAATCCAAAAATATCTTTGGTTGTGTAGTAGGGATGGAATATAATTTTATCGGGGCTAGATGCTATTCCTGATGGATTATTTGAGCCTGTTTCATGTAGAAATAAAAGGTGAATAGTTGTTAGGGCTGTGATAATAAAAGGTAAAATAAAGTGAAAGGTAAAGAATCGTGTGAGGGTGGGTTTATCTACTGAAAAGCCACCTCAGATTCATTGTACAAGGTTATGTCCGGTATAGGGGATGGCTGATAGAAGATTTGTAATAACTGTGGCTCCTCAGAATGATATTTGGCCTCACGGTAAGACATAGCCTATAAAGGCTGTGGCTATTGTTATTAATAGTAGGATTGTACCGATATTTCAGGTGTTTAGAAAGAGAAAAGATCCGTAGTAGAGGCCTCGGCCAGTGTGGAGAAATAAGCACACAAAAAATATGGAGGCACCATTGGCGTGTAGGAGGCGGATTATTCAACCGTAATTAATATCTCGGGTAATATGTGCTACTGAGGAGAAGGCGGTTGAGGTGTCTGGCGTATAGTGTATTGCTAAGAATAGGCCTGTGGTAATTTGAATTATTAGGCAGGCGCCTAGAAGTGATCCGAAGTTTCATCAGGAGGAGATGTTGGATGGTGTGGGCAGATCAATAAATGAACTATTAATAATTTTTATTAATGGGTGTGTTTTGCGGGGAGAGGTCATTAGTATTCTTATAGTTGAAATACAACGATGGTTTTTCATATCATTAGTCATGGTTATAATCCATGTGGGAATAATGATGTATATTTTATTTTTGCTAAGTATTATATTGGTAACAGGGTTTGTGGGGTTTTCCTCTAAACCTTCACCTATTTATGGGGGGTTGGTGTTGGTTTTTAGTGGTGCTGTGGGTTGTGTACTTATACTGTATCTTGGTGGATCTTATATAGGGCTTATAGTTTTTTTAATTTATTTGGGTGGTATAATGGTTGTTTTTGGTTATACTGCAGCGATAGCAGTCGATGAATATCCTGAGACATGGGTATCGAGTGTTGATATTTTAGGGATGCTTGTATTGGGTTTAGCAATGGAGGTAGTGGTGGTATTATTACTGGGGGGTAGTCCTAATAAAACGGTGGAGATTGCTATTAATTATGATACTGTGGCAGGTTGAATGATTTATGAGGGTGAGGGGCCGGGTTTGATTCGTGAGGATCCTGCAGGTGCTGCTGCTTTATATGATTATGGTGTTTGAGTTGTTTTAGTTACTTGTTGGGCGTTATTTATGGGTATACATATTGCAATTGAGTTAACTCGGGGAGGGGGTTAAATTGTAAGAAAAAGCGTTAGGATGAGTGGAATAAAGAAGGTAAAGAAGTAGAGTTTAATTAGGCCTTTTTGGGTTGATGTAATTGTAGCTATTGAAATTTGTGTTTGTGTTGTTAATTTTGGTATAGATTTTTCTAGTCAGAATAGGTCTAGTAAAGTGGAGGTGAAATTTTGACTTGTGGTTAGGTTTAAATGGGGGTTGAGGCGGTGAGTAGTAATTGAGTAGAAGCCTAGTATATTAGAGAAGTAGTAAATTTTTACTGGGGTATATAGTTTTATGTTGTTAGTTAAAGAGTTAAGTTCTATTGCTATAAGGAGTCCTAGGGTGGTTACACTTAGAGCTGTAAGCTTAAGGTGGAAAGGTATGGTTATTTGGGGGTATATAGTAGGGGGTAAGCAATTAGAAATAAGAAACCCGGCAAGGATACTACCTACTGCTAGGCGGCTAATTGGATTTATTAGGAGATTGTTATTTTCGTTGATTAGGGTGGAAGTTGTAAAGCGAGGGTATCCTGTTAAGGTAAAAAATATAATGCGGCCACTGTATATTGCTGTAAGGGAGGTGGCTACGAGGGTAGTTGTAAGGGCTCAGGCGTTGGTATATGACGTGTTGATGGTTTCGATAATTAGATCTTTTGAGTAGAAACCTGTAAGAAATGGTGTTCCTATAAGTGCAAGATTGCCAATAATGAGGGAGGAGGCAGTGAAAGGCATAGTTTTAAATAGGCCTCCTATTTTTCGAATGTCTTGTTCGTTGTTGAGATTGTGGATAATGGATCCTGCGGATAGAAATAATATAGCTTTGAAAAAGGCATGAGTACAGATGTGTAGAAAGGCTAAATGTGGTTGGTTAATACCGACTGTTACTGTTATAAGGCCTAGTTGGCTTGAGGTTGAGAAGGCCACAATTTTTTTTATGTCATTTTGTGTTAGAGCACAGATTGCTGTGAATAGGGTGGTAATGGCCCCTAGCGATAAGGTAAGTGTTTGGATGAGTAAGTTGTTTTCTATTAGAGGATGAAAGCGGATAATTAGGAAGACACCTGCGACGACTATTGTACTGGAGTGAAGTAGTGCTGAAACTGGGGTGGGTCCTTCTATGGCGGAGGGAAGTCATGGGTGGAGACCAAATTGGGCTGATTTTCCTGTTGCTGCTAGGAGAAGGCTTATCAGGGGAAAAAGGTTTGTAGTGGGGTTAAGAATAAATATTTGCTGGAAATCTCATGAGTTGGAGTGTAAAAAAAATCATGCTATTGCAAGGATAAGGCCAATATCTCCAATACGGTTATATAAGATTGCTTGTAAGGCTGCTGTGTTAGCTTCTGTTCGGCCATACCATCAGCTAATTAGTAGAAAGGATATAATACCTATTCCCTCTCACCCGATAAATAGTTGGAATAAGTTATTAGCGGTAATTAAGATTAATATTGTGATGAGGAATATAAGTAAGTACTTGAGGAATTGATTAATATTTGGGTCTGAGTTTATATATCATATTGAGAATTCTACAATTGATCAGGTAACGAATAGTGCTACAGGCGTGAATATTATGGAGAAGAAGTCTAGTTTAAAGTTTAGTGATAGTTTGATAGTTTGGATTGTCGCTCAATGTCAGTTTGAAATTATTGATTCTTGGCCTGTGAGAATAAATATTGTTATAGACAAGGTGCTAGTAATAAGGGCATAAATAATGGCTAGTTTTACATAGTGTGGATATAGGGGATTTTTGTTAGATTTAACTAGGGTAGTTATGATAGGTATTAGTAAGGGAATTAGTGTTATTAGAGTAATAGAAAAGTGCATTTTGCTTTTATTTGGAGTTGCACCAATATTTTTGGCTCCTAAGACCAATGGATAACTACTATCCTTTAAAAGCTGAGAAGGCCAGGATATTAAGTCTGGAGGCAGGAGTTAGCAGTTCTTGCATACTTTCTCGGTAGTTAAGAAGTTGTAGTCTTCTATTATTAGATTCACAATCTAATGTTTTAATTAAACTATAGCTACATGGTATTAGGCCTATCATTATTTTGGGGTTTAAAGTGAGGAGAAGGATTGGTGCTATATGTATTAGTATTAGTGTATTTTCTCGTGTAAATAGGGGTTTTACATTGCTGGTGCTGTGTGTTAATGGTCCTCGTTGTGTTGAGGTAAATATATGTAGTGAGTATAGTGCTGTGATAAGTATATTGAATCCTGTAAATGCGATGGTAAAATTAGATCAGGAGAAGGCGGCTAAAATTGTAGATAGTTCTCCTAGTAGATTAATAGTTGGAGGTAGAGCAAGATTGGCAAGGTTTGCTAGAAGTCATCAGAGGGTTAGGAGTGGAAATAGTGCTTGGAGGCCTCGGGTAAATATTATAGTTCGGCTGTGAATACGTTCGTAATTGGAGTTTGCTAGACAGAATAGTAGGGATGAGGTAAATGCATGTGCGACTATTAGTAGTATTGCACCGGTAAGGCTTCAGGGGGTTTGGATAAGAATAGCCAGGGTAATAAGCGCCATATGGCTGATGGAAGAGTAGGCAATTAATGATTTTAGGTCGGCCTGTCGTAAGCAGATGGAGCTTGTTATTACCATGCCTCATAGGGATAGGATGAGGAAGGGGTAGCTTATTTTTTCTGTTAAGGGGTTGAGGGTAGGAATGATTCGTATTATGCCATAGCTACCTAGTTTTAGCAGGATTGCTGCAAGTACTATTGAGCCGGCAATTGGGGCTTCTACATGGGCTTTGGGGAGTCATAGGTGAAGGCCGTACAGAGGTATTTTTACTATGAAGGCTATCATGCATCCTAGTCATATAATATTATTAGTTCAAGATGTTAGTAACTCTTTGGTGTTAATTGTCATTGTTAGGATATTTAGGGTTCCTAGGTTGTTGAGGCAGTAAAGGAGTGTAATGAGTAGTGGAAGTGATCCAGCTAGTGTGTAGAATAGAAAGTACGAGCCGGCGTTGAGGCGCTCTGGCTGGTATCCTCAGCGGGTAATAATAATTAGGGTTGGAATTAGAGTAGTTTCAAATAAAATGTAGAATAGGATTAGTTCTGTAGCTGCAAATGTTATAATTAGGGAAATTTGTAGGATAATTAGTATTGAAGTGTATAATTTTTTTCGGGGAAGGGAGTTGCTGTAAATATGTTGTTGTGTTGCTAAGATTATTAGTGGCAGTAGTCAGGTTGTTAGAGCTAAAAGTGGTGATGTTAATGGGTCTGAGAAGAAAGTTAGCGATAAGTTGCATGGGTTGTTGGGTATATGTAGAATTATAAGGGTTAGGGCGCTAATTGATAGGCTGCAGATTATTGTATTGATTCATATTAAATGGTTTTTTGATAGATATATTGTTGGGATTATTATGATTGTCGGTAGAATAATTTTTAGCATTGGAGTAAGTTTAGGTTTTGTACGTAGTCTAAGCCATATAAGTTGGAGATTAAAATTAATAAGGCTAGGCCTACTGCAGCTTCACATGCGGCGAATACCAGTAGAATAATGGGTAGTATGTATATTAATATTAGGTGTATATTTAAGGTTATGGTTGTTATTATAATAAATAGTGATAGTATCATACCTTCTAAGCATAATAGGGACGATATTAGGTGGGATCGGTAAATTAACAGTCCTAGTAGAGATATAGAGTATGCCAGTGCGGTGTTGATGTAGATAAAAGGCATCTTGGTATATACGGTTTACCATAGTCTAATGAGTCGAAATCACTTATTTTGTTTAAACTATATACCAAATCAACTCAGTCTAACCCCTTTTGGGTCCACTCGTAGGCTAGTCCTAGTGCTAGAATAATAAGTAGAGTAAAGACTATGTTAGTTATCAGTATTAAGTTATCTGTTTGGGTAGCTCACGGTAAGGGTAGGAGTAGGGCAATTTCTAGGTCAAATAGGAGGAATGTGATAGCTACTAGGAAAAATTTTATAGAAAAGGGTAGGTGGGCGGAGGTTGTAGGATCAAATCCGCATTCATAGGGGTTGTGTTTTTCTGTATATTTATTTAATTGTGGTATTCAGAATGTAATAGTAATTAGTAGTAGGGCTAGTAGGGTACTGGTTGCTAGGGTTAATATTAAGTTAATTATTCTCTCTTGGGTTTATCAAGGCTTATTAATTGGAAGTCAATTGTACTGTTTATACTAAGAGAATAGGATCCTCACCAGTAGATAGAGATGTAGAGGAATAGTCATACCACATCTACAAAATGTCAGTATCATGCGGCGGCTTCAAATCCAAAGTGGTGATTAGGTGTAAAGTGATATAATTGTTGGCGAATATAGCATGTGGCAAGGAAGGTGGTTCCGATAATAACATGAAGACCATGGAAGCCTGTGGCTATAAAGAATGTGGAGCCGTAAATTCCGTCGGAGATGGAAAAGGGTGTTTCAGAGTACTCTGATACTTGAAGATAGGTAAAGTAAATTCCTAGTGCGATAGTTAAGGACAATGCTTGGGTTGAATTTTCTTGGTTGGCTTCTATTAGGCTATGATGTGCTCAGGTAATTGTGACTCCTGATGCGAGTAAGACAGCTGTATTTAGAAGTGGTACTTCTATTGGGTTTAGGGGAAAGATACCTGTGGGAGGTCAATGTCCTCCTGTTTGAGGGGTTGGAGCTAGGCTTGAGTGATAGAATGCCCAGAAGAATCCGGCGAAGAAGAAAACTTCTGAAATAATAAATAGGATTATTCCGTACCGAAGGCCTTTTTGAACGGGCATAGTGTGGTGGCCTTGATATGTACTTTCTCGCACTACGTCGCGTCATCATTGAGCTATTGTTATTGCACTGGCTAGTAAGCCTGCATTAAATAGGGGGGTGTAGTAGAAATGGAACCATATAACTAGGCCGGAGGTTAATAGGAAAGCTGATAGAGCTCCTGTTAGTGGTCAGGGGCTTGGATTTACTATATGATAAGCGTGTGTTTGGTGTGTCATTATAGATAATTGGGTGGGAAATTATTATGAGTTATTGTGCAAATAGAGACTTACTAGGAGTGTGAATACATAGGCTTGGATTAGGGCTACGCCTAGTTCTAGGGTAATTAATAGAATAATAACGATAACGGTGATTACGGAGGAAGAGAGGTAAATAGAAAGAAGAATTAATATAGTGTCTCCTAGTAGATGCATTAATAGGTGGCCTGCTGTGATGTTGGCTGTTAATCGTACGGCTAGTGCCATAGGTTGAATGAAGAGGCTGATAGTCTCAATAATAATAAGTATAGGGATGAGTGGGGTAGGTGTTCCTTGAGGTAAGAGGTGAGCAAGGGTTGCTTTTGTTTTAAATCGAAGTCCTATAAGTACGGTTGCTATCCATAGGGGAATTGCCATGCCTAGATTTAATGATAGTTGTGTGGTAGGTGTAAATGCGTAGGGTGTAATTCCGAGAAGGTTGTTCAGGGTAATAAAGGTAATTAGGGTTAAAAGTATAAGGGATCAGGTTTGTCCTTTGGTGGTATGGTTTGTCATTATTTGTTTTAGTACAAGTTGGATTAGTCATTGTTGAAGGGAGGAGGATCGGTTATTGTTTAGGTTGTTAGAGGGTGTAATTAGTATAGTGGGAAATAAAATAAATAGTGCTACTAGGGGGATTCCCAGGATTATTGGTATATTGAAAGAGGCAAATAGATTTTGGTTCATTTTAGTTCTCAGGTTGTTTTTTGGTTTTGAATTTTAGTTAATTTTGATAGTGGGGTAGTGTGGAAAATAAATTTTAATATCTTTAGTTGTATAGCATAAAACAGGGTTAAAATCATTGATAAAGTCACCATTGGTCATGGTGAGATATCTAGTTGTGGCATTCACTGTAGAGAGATTCTCTCTGTCTTTAACTTAAAAGGTTAATGCTAAGTAGCTTTACAGTGATACAATATATAAGTATGAAGCCCATACTTCGAAATCTTGGAAATAGATAAATTCTAGGACAATAGGTATAAAGCTGTGATTTGACCCGCAAATTTCTGAGCATTGCCCGTAAAATAGTCCTGGTCGTATTGAGGCTAGTATGGCTTGGTTCAATCGGCCTGGAATTGCATCTGCTTTAACGCCTAATGATGGGACGGTTCATGAGTGTAATACATCTTGTGATGAGATTAGTATACGAATATCTGCTTCTATTGGTAGGGTTGTTCGATTGTCCACTTCAAGAAGTCGGAATTCGCCTGGTTGGAGGTAGTAGGTTGGCATAATGTAGGAATCAAAGAATAGGTCCTCATAGTCTGAGTACTCATAGCTTCAATACCATTGGTGGCCAATTGCTTTAAGGGTTAAGTAGGGCTTATTAAATTCATCTGTTATATATAAAATGCGTAGGGATGGAAGGGCAATTATAATAAGAATAATTGCGGGTAGGATAGTTCAAATTGTTTCGATTTCTTGGGCATTTATAGTGCTGGTATGAGTTAGTTTTGTGGTAAGCATTAAAGAGATAATGTATAGGACTAGTGAACTAATTAGGAAAATAATTATAAGGGTGTGGTCGTGGAAGGCAATGAGTTCTTCTATAATGGGGGATGTAGCGTTTTGTAGGCCTAGTTGAGCTGGTGTTGCCACTAAGATATATAGGCTTTGGTCTATAATTTAACTTTGACAAAGTTATGTAATTTATTTTACTAATATCTCATAGAAAAAGTCATAGGGTCTATGGGATTGGCTTGAAACCAATTTTTGGGGGTTCAAATCCTTCCTTTTTCGTTTAGGAGTTTTACGTAGGTAGCCTCTTCAAATGTGTGATAAGGAGGGGGGCAGCCATATAACCACTCTAGGTTGGTAGATATTTGTTCGATGGTTAGAACTTTTCGTTTTGAAGAGAAGGCTTCTCAAATTATGAAGATTATTAGAATGACTGCTGTTAGTGAAATAAATGAGCCTACGGATGAGATAATATTTCATGCAGTATATGCATCGGGGTAGTCTGAGTACCGTCGAGGTATTCCAGATAGGCCGAGAAAGTGTTGTGGAAAGAAGGTTATGTTTACACCTACAAATATAATAGTAAAGTGGATTTTAGCGTAAGTTTGGTCGAGTGTATAGCCTGAAAATAATGGAAATCAGTGAATGAAGCCTCCTATAATGGCAAACACTGCTCCTATTGATAAGACGTAATGGAAATGGGCTACCACGTAGTATGTATCATGTAGGACAATATCTAATGATGAGTTAGCTAATACAACTCCTGTCAATCCACCCACAGTGAAGAGAAAAATAAAACCCAGGGCTCATAGTATTGCAGGAGATCACTTGATGTTGCCTCCATGTAGTGTAGCCAACCAGCTAAATACTTTGACCCCAGTGGGGATGGCAATGATTATGGTAGCTGATGTAAAATACGCGCGTGTATCCACATCTATTCCTACTGTGAATATATGGTGAGCTCATACGATAAAGCCTAGGAAGCCAATGGATATTATGGCTCAAACTATTCCTATATACCCAAATGGCTCTTTTTTGTTAGAGTAATATGTTACAATATGTGAGATTATCCCAAACCCTGGTAAAATAAGGATATAAACCTCGGGGTGACCAAAAAATCAAAATAGGTGTTGATATAGAATGGGGTCACCACCACCAGCAGGGTCGAAGAAAGTGGTGTTAAGGTTACGGTCGGTTAATAGTATAGTAATTCCAGCAGCTAGGACTGGGAGGGAGAGAAGTAGAAGGATTGCTGTAATGAGTACGGATCATACAAATAGGGGTGTTTGATATTGGGTTGTGGCTGGTGGTTTTATATTAATAATTGTTGTAATAAAGTTAATAGCCCCTAGAATAGAGGAAATACCCGCTAGATGCAGTGAAAAGATAGTTAAGTCTACAGAGGCTCCAGGGTGTGATATATTTCCTGCCAGGGGAGGGTAGACTGTTCAGCCAGTTCCAACACCAGCCTCTAGAGTTGAAGAGGCAAGTAGGAGAAGAAGAGATGGGGGGAGGAGTCAGAAGCTTATATTATTTATACGAGGAAAAGCTATATCGGGGGCGCCGATTATTAGAGGCACTAATCAATTCCCGAAGCCGCCAATTATAATTGGTATGACCATGAAGAAGATTATAATAAATGCGTGAGAGGTAACAATAACATTGTAAACATGGTCGTCTTCTATTAGGCTTCCTGGTTGGCCCAGCTCAGCTCGAATTAGAAGACTTAAGGCTGTTCCTGTTGCTCCGGCTCATGCACCAAATATTAAATACAGTGTACCAATATCTTTATGGTTAGTTGAAAATAGTCAGCGATTTATGAACATAAGTAGAAGGTAAAATGGCTGAGTAAGCATTAGACTGTAAATCTAAAGACAGAGAAGTGACCCCCTCTTTTTACCAGCCCTGAGGTGAACTGTCATGTTGAACTGCAAATTCAAAGAAGCAGCTTCAATGCTGCCGGGGCTTCTCCCGCCTTTTTTTCCCCTTAAAGGCGGGAGAATTAGATTGAAGCCAGTTGATTAGGTTATTTAGCTGTTAACTAAATTTTTGTGGGTTAAAGTCCCATCAGTCTAGGGAGGGCTTAGCTTAATTAAAGTAGTTGATTTGCGTTCAATTGATGCAAGGTATAGTTTGCAGTCCTTAGAGCGGTGCAGAAATTAAGTAAAATTTACTTACTAGGGGCTTTGAAGGCTCTTGGTCTTATTAACCTAAATTTCTAGGTCATTAGCATTAGTGGTGTGATTGGTAGTAGGAGGGAGGAAGAAATTATGAGGGGAGGTAGAAGTGGTATTGGTTTTAGATGTTTTAGTTGTCAGCTAATTTTTGTGTTGTTGGATGTAGGAAATATTGTTATCGAGATTGAGTATGTTAGGCGTATGTAGAAATATAAGTTTATTAGTGTAAGTATTGTTATGGTGAGGGGGAGAATAAGGCTGTTGTTTTTTGTAATTTCTTGTATAATAGCTCATTTGGGGGAGAAGCCTGTTAGTGGGGGGAGGCCTCCTAAGGATATTATTATTATTGGGATTATTGGTATAACTCATGTAAGTTTATTTCAAGTGTGGGATAATGATAAGGTTGTTGTGTTTGAGTTTGAGTAGAAAGTTATAAGTGTGGAAATTGTTAGGAAGATGTAGATAAGTAAACTTAAGGCGGTAATGTTTGGGTTATAGAATAGTACTGCTATTATTCACCCTATATGGGTGATTGAGGAGTAGGCTAGGATTTTGCGTAGTTGTGTTTGGTTAAGTCCTCCTCAGCTGCCAATTATGATTGATATAAGTGAGATTATTAGTAGGGCACTTGAGTTGATAGATGGGAAGATTTGAATAATAATTGACATGGGGGCTAGTTTTTGTCATGTAAGGATAAGTATAGTGGGAATTAGGGGAATGCCTTGGGTTACTTCTGGCAATCAGAAGTGGAGGGGAGCTATACCTAATTTTAATACGAGAGCAATTAATATTATTGTGGATAGAACTTGATTAGAAGGTGGATTAATTGTTCACTGGCCGTAGAGTAAATTGTTGAGAAAAATAGTTATTAGAAGGATTATGGACGCGGATGCTTGTGTTAGGAAATACTTAGTGGATGCTTCTGTGGAGCGGGGATTTATATTTTTAGCGAGTATGGGTATAATAGCTAATATGTTCAGTTCTAAGCCTGTTCATACTAGGAATCAGTGTGAGCTTAGGATTGTGATTATGGTTCCTATTGGAATGGTTAGGGAAATAATTAGGTGGGCTAGGGGATTAATATTAGTACGGGAAGGATTGGACCAACATTTTCGGGGTATGGGCCCGATAGCTTATTTAGCTGACCTTACTGTTTAGAGTATGGTGTAATAGGTAGCACGGAGGATTTTGAGTTCTTAGGAATAGGTTCGAGTCCTATAATTCTAGAAATAAGAGGATTTAAACCTCTATAGTTTACTCTATCAAAGTAATTCTTTTGTCAGACATATTTCTTATGTTTGGGGTGGGATGCCGGATAATAATATAGGTATTGAAATATATCATATACATAGTGCCAGTGTGAGTGGTAGGAATTTTTTTCATAGGAGATACATTAATTGGTCGTAGCGAAAACGGGGGTATGCCGTACGGATTCATAAAAATAGGGTGGTTAGTAGAAGTGTTTTAGTTGTGAAGTTTAAAGTATAAAGTTCTGTTGTGATTATATTGTAGGATGTTGCTGTAAAGATGGTAGTAGTTAGAGCATTTATTATAATAATGTTTATATATTCTGCCATAAAGAACAGGGCGAATGAACCTGCGGCATATTCAATATTGAAGCCTGAGACTAGTTCTGATTCACCTTCTGTTAGGTCGAAGGGGGCTCGATTGGTTTCTGCTAGTGTGGAGATAAATCATATTATCGTTAGGGGTCATGATGGGAGTAGAAGTCAAGATTGTTCTTGTGTTGTAATTAGTGATTGTAGATTAAAGGAGCCACTTATTAGTAGTGTTGATAGTAGAATAATGGCTAGGGTAACTTCGTATGAAATGGTTTGGGCTACGGCTCGTAGTGCGCCAATTAATGCGTAGTTAGAGTTTGATGCCCATCCGGATCATAGGGTTGAGTAAACGGCTAGACTTGATGTTGCCAGTATAAATAGGAGGCCTAGATTGAAGTTAATTAGGGAGTACGGTATAGGGAGGGGACTTCATAGAAGAAGGGAAATGGTTAGGGCTAGGGTTGGGGCGATTATATATAGGGTTGTGGTAGATGTGATAGGTAGTAGAGGTTCTTTTGTAAAGAGTTTTATTGCATCGGCGATTGGTTGGAGTACCCCATATGGGCCTACAATGTTGGGGCCTTTGCGGAGTTGTATATAGCCTAAGATTTTTCGTTCTGTAAGTGTTAAAAATGCTATAGCAACTAGGGCTGGGGTAATTAATAAGAGTAGGTTGATTATAAACATATTGTTAAGAAGAGGAGTTGAACCTCTGATTGTAAAGTTTTAAGTTTTATGCAATTGCCGGGCTCTGCCATCTTAACTAAGCCCTGTTTTTGGGCTATGCATATTAATTTGTAAGGTTAAGATATTAGTCATCTGACATTATGAGGGCGCTTTGTAAAGTGGGCTCTATTTCTCTTGTCCTTTCGTACTGGGAGGAATCTTTAATAGATAGAAACCGACCTGGATTGCTCCGGTCTGAACTCAGATCACGTAAGACTTTAATCGTTGAACAAACGAACCCTTAATAGCGGCTACACCATTGGGATGTCTTGATCCAACATCGAGGTCGTAAACCCTATTGTCGATATGGACTCTAGAATAGGATTGCGCTGTTATCCCTAGGGTAACTTAGTCCGTTGATCAAGTTATTGGGTCAATGAGTGTAATTTACTTAGACTAGTTAGGTCGTGGCTTATGTTTTCGGAGGTTGTACTGTACTCCGAGGTCACCCCAACCGAAATTTATAATACATTGATGGTGTGTTAGTGCCTGTTGGTTTTTAGTGTGCTAGTTTGTATTATTAAATTGAAGCTCCATAGGGTCTTCTCGTCTTGTTTGTGTATATCCGCCTCTTCACGGATAGGTCAATTTCACTGATTAAAAGTAAGAGACAGTTAAACCCTCGTGTTGCCGTTCATACAAGTCCCTATTTAGAGAACAAGTGATTATGCTACCTTTGCACGGTCAGGGTACCGCGGCCGTTAAACATGTGTCACCGGGCAGGCAGTGCCTCTAATACTATTAATGCTAGAGGTGATGTTTTTGGTAAACAGGCGGGGGTAAAGTTTGCCGAGTTCCTTTTACTTTTTTTAATCTTTCCTGGGTGCATGCCTGTGTTGGGTTAACAGTTTAGTTAATGGGATATTAAGTTGTGGGTTGTAATGATTGTCCTGTTAACTAGCAGTAGTTGTTTCGATCTGTAATAAGCTTATGCGGGGAGAATAGTTTCATGTTACTTATATTAACATTATTGCTTCTATTAGATAATAGATTAGTCCAATGTGTTTTAGGAGTTCAGTGAAGTTAATGGAATTAGGGGGTGTTTGGATATTGAGCTTGAACGCTTTCTTAATTGATGGCTGCTTTTAGGCCAACTATGGTGGTGAAGTGTTTTACTCACTATAGTAAGGTTTTTTCCTAGGGTCTAAAGGGCTGTCCCCCTTTAGACTAACAATTAAATTTACGAGGGGATTAAATGGTTCTGTAAGTAAATTTAAAGTTGAACTAAGACTCTGTCTTGGACAACCAGCTATCACCAGGCTCGGTAGGTTTGTCGCCACTACCCATAGATTTTCCCACTATTTTGCCACATAGACGGGTGCGCTCTTTTAGCTATCTTTGGGTAGCTCGTCTGGTTTCGGGGAGCTTTATTTAAATTCCTTGTATAAAGTTATTTCTAGTTAATTCATTATGCGCAAGGTATAAGGGCTTGTCTTTGCTTTTTTATGCTTTGTTGGGGGTTTCTTTCCCTTACGGTACTTCATCTATTGCGCTCGGATATAATTTCTATCGCCTATACTTTTATAGTAGGTAAATGATTTGATTATTGAATTTAGTTATTAGTATAGAGAGATTGTTTGGGCTAGAGTTAGCTCAAAGTGATCGGTTGTTGTGAGATCTTCTGGGTGTAGGCCAGATGCTTTAATTTAAGCTACACTTTGATTCGTCCAAGTACACTTTCCAGTACACTTACCATGTTACGACTTATCCCCTCTGCATCAATATGAAGCGGATTAAATTGTTAATATATTTTCTACATGATGGTTGAGGAGGGTGACGGGCGGTGTGTGCGTGCTTAATGGCCTTGCTTCAATCAAGCTCTCTATTCTTGATTTACTGCTAAATCCACCTTGGGCCTTTAAATTTCATAAAGGCTATCGTGTAATTTTTCTAGATTAGAAAATGTAGCCCATTTCTTTCCACTTCATTGGCTGCACCTTGACCTAACGTTTTTATGGTAATACTTTTGCTTACTTTACGATCTTTAGGGAGTTTGCTGAGGATGGCGGTATACAGGCTGGGGGCAAGAGGTGGTAAGGTTTATCGGGGTATATCGATTACAGAACAGGCTCCTCTAGACGGATGTAAAGCACCGCCAGGTCCTTTGAGTTTCAAGCTATTGCTTGTAGTGTTCTGGCGAGTAATTTTGTTGGTAGAGTTATTGGAGTTTAGGGCTAGGCATAGTGGGGTATCTAATCCCAGTTTGTGTCTTAGCTATGGTGTATTCAGGAATATTAAAGCCACTTTCGTAGGGTATTTCACTATAACTGGAGTTTTCCACAACTTAGTTATAGGTTAGCTTTATTGAGGGTGGGGCCTTAAACACTCTTTACGCCGGACTTTATTAACTTGAGTTAATCGTATGGCCGCGGTGGCTGGCACGAAATTGACCAACTCTATTGTCAGTGTAGCTTAGTTAAACTTTCGTTTATTGCTAAAAGTTTGTCACTGCTGTTTCCCGTGGGGGTGTGGCTAAGCAAAGTGTTTTGAGCTGCATATATGCGTGCTTGATACTCGCTCCTCATAATTTGGTGTTCTAGAGGGCATTCTCACAGGATAGTAGATGCTTGCATGTGTAATCTCACTGAGGGCTAATAGAAAGGCTAGGACCAAACCTGTGTGTTTATGGGGTAGTGAATACCCGTCTAGACATTTTCAGTGCCTTGCTTTGAGTACTAAGCTACATTAAC